GTACCTCGGAAGCCACAAGTACCGGCAGAGGACCAAGAAACCACCCGCCCCCGTACATCTGTAACAGTCACAATGGTATTATTGAAACTTGCTTGAATATGAATAACCCCCTTTGGTATTTTACGTGTACTCTTACGTGAACCAATACGTCCACGTGAACCCTTTTTCGGTATAGCTTTTGCCATATTTTATCATCTCATAAATTTGAGTCAGAGATATATGGATATATCCATTTCATGTCAAAACAGATTCCCTATTTGTATATCAGGTCTCTTATTATCCTTGTCTTTGTTTATGTCTTGGGTTAGAACAAATTACTATAATTCGTCCCCTACGGCGTATTAGTCGACACTTTTCACAAATTTTACGAACGGAAGCTCTTATTTTCATATTTGCCACTCCTTACTTTAATTTTGAATCTACTTCTTGGAAGAAAATAAGTTTCTTGAAATTTTCAATTTTTAATGGTATTCCTACGAAATAAATAGGGAAACACCTAATCTTTCGAATCTTTGTTGCGGAGTCGATAAATTATACGACCTCTGGTTGAATCATACCGACTTACTTCAATTTTGACTCTATCGCCTGGCAGTATCCGTATAAAACTACGTCGGATCTTTCCTGAAACATGACCTAGAATCATATCTTCATTATCTAAACGAACCCGGAACATACCGTTGGGAAGCGATTCAGTAATTAAACCTTCATGAATCCATTTTTGTTCTTTCATTCCAGGCAAAACCCCCTTGAAGTATTAACTAGTGGAGGAAGAAGCCTATTAGACAACCCACTTCTCTTTTGTTTTTCACAAATAAGAAGTTTCATATTCAATTCGGATATTAGAAAGATTACCATATATAACACAAAATTTCTCCGCCTATTCTTTCTAGTCGAGCCTCTCGGTCTGTCATTATACCCCGAGATGTAGAAAGAATTACAACACCCATCCCACCTAAAATTCTAGGAATTCTTTGATAGTTAGAATAGATTCGTAGACCCGGCCGACTGATCCGTTTTAAATTTAAAAGATTTCTATAAGCGCTTTTCCTATTCCTTCTATGTCGTAGGGTTAAAACCAAAAAATATTTGTTGTTTTCTCGATGTTTTCTCACGTTTTCGATAAAACCCTCTCGTAAAAGTATTTTCACAATACTTTCGCTGATATTAGTAGATGCTACTCGAACCACGCTTTTTCTATACATATCGGCATTTCGTATAGAGGTTATTATGTCAGCAATAGTATCACTACCCATGATTAATTAAAATTATTGGTGCCTCCAAATTTGGATATAATCAACATGTTTTTCTTTTTTTTTTTTTTTTACGTTTTTTTTTATGAATATTAATTTTGATTTGAAAGGTATATACGTGAGACAAAATCTACTAAATGAATCTTAATCTATTTCTTTTAAATACCCTACTATAACCATATCGTGGTCTCATTTTATAATACCTCGGGAGCTAATGAAACTATTTTAGTAAAATTGAACTGTCTCAATTCTCGAGCAATCGCACCAAAAACTCGAGTTCCTTTTGGATTTCCTTCTTGATCAATCACAACTGCAGCATTGTCATCATATCGTATTATCATACCGTTGTCACGTTTAAGTTCTTTACGAGTACGTACAATTACAGCTCTGACCACTTCTGATCTTTGTAGAGGCATGTTTGGAACTGCGTCTTTGATCACAGCAACAATAACGTCACCAATATGAGCATATCGACGATTGCTAGCTCCTATGATTCGAATACACATCAATTCTCGAGCCCCGCTGTTATCTGCTACATTCAAATAGGTCTGAGGTTGAATCATATCATGTTTTTTTTTTTTTTTTTTTTCCGCTTTTACAATACAAGGGTCAAAGAAAAAAAGAAATATTATTTGTCCAAAAAAAGAAACCTGCATTTGCTATTTTTAATTAAGGCCTATTTCTTTTTTTAGCCCGAAATGATAAATTGAGCTCGTATAGGCATTTTGGACGCTGCTATTGAAATAGCCCTTCGGGCTATATTTTCTGTTACTCCACCCATTTCATAAAGAATTCGACCAGGCTTAACAACAGCTACCCAATATTCGGGAGAGCCTTTACCTGAACCCATACGTGTTTCTGCGGGTCTTACTGTAACTGGTTTATCTGGAAATATACGAACCCATATTTTTCCACCGCGACGCGCATTTCGTGTCATTGCTCGTCGACCTGCTTCTATTTGCCTAGATGTGATCCAAGCGGGTTCAAGTGCCTGAAGAGCGTATTTACCAAAACAAATAGTATTACCTCGATAAGATATTCCCTTCATTCTTCCTCTATGTTGTTTACGGAATCTGGTTCTTTTGGGGTTATAGTTGATGGTTTGTTTTGAATTCCATCTCTACTACAGAACTGGACGTGAGAGTTTCTTCTCATCCAGCTCCTCGCGAATAAAAATAAATTCAAATTAAAGATTTAGAATTCAATTCAGATATAATATAATTTAGATATACATTTATTTAATAAGTAATCTGATGACTAATGGATTTCATTTAATCGAGATCAAATCCATTATTAATTTGTATATCTTGTTTGTATAGTATAGATAATAGATAACTAAATATATTAAATAACTATTTTTTCTTATATTTATCTATTTTAATGTTAAAAGGAATCTTTCTTTTGTTTTACTCTTTATCGTATTGGATTGACCCTAATTTAGCAATCCAAGAAAATAAAGTTTTCGCGGGCGAATATTTACTCTTTCAATTTCTATTTCAGTTCTATCATTAGTTCATAACTTTTCCGAATAGAGTAATTGGTTTCTGGTCGGTTCCGCCATCCCGATCAATGAATCATTCGAATTCATTTTCACTAGAATCTTTTGAGTTCACAGGTTCCATCGTTCCCATCCCTTCTTACTTAATGGTTAGGTCTGAATTCTACAATGGAGCTATTAGTTCTTGAGTCAATATTCTTAGTCTTTATTGGCTCGAAGCTCTTTATTTTTTGTTCGCTGAGCGGATCCTTTTAATGATAAATCCTTATTAATGCTTTATTACACAGATTTTTTATGAGATGACTCATAGACCTTACATATTGGAATTTTATATCATCAATATTCTTTTTCTTTCTTTCTTTCATCCTTCCATTTATCCATACCCTTTCTTTTTTATTTCTATTGAATTGACAAAGATTTTTGAATGAAAAAGTATTTCAGTTGCTACAACAATATGAACAATATATCATATCTTGACTGGTTCTTTGGATCCAGATAATACGAAGGGATGAGTTGGTTATTACTTCGATAGTTATTTGTTTATACTATGGGGCTGGTTACTAACCCTCAAAAAACCAACGAGTCACACACTAAGCATAGCAATTTTATCAAAAGATTAATTTAATTTTTATTAAACCCTATAGAATTATAACTGTTTGTTCATTTTTTTATTGAAGAGAAAATAAAAATAAGAAATGAATTTCTCTTTTTGTTCCATCGCCGGATAGAATGTAAAGGGAAATAAAGGTTTATTTTATTATTCCCCGTCTATAAATATCCAAATTTTGATGCCTAATACCCCATAGATTGTTCGAACTGTATAGGAACAATAATCAATTTTAGCTCGAATGGTTTGTAGTGGAACCCTACCCTCTCTGATCCATTCAACACGCGCAATTTCTTTTCCGTCGATACGTCCTGCAATTTGCACTTGAATTCCTTTTGTATCCGCTTGTTCAGTTAATTCTATAGCCTTTTTCATTGCTTTGCGAAAAGAAACTCTATTTTTTAATTGGCCGGCTATAAATTCTGCAAGAATATTAGGGTTTCCGTAAGGCTTTTCGATTCGTGTGATAGCAATGTTAAGTTTTCTATTTACAGAATGAAATTCTTTTTGTAAATTCATCTGTAATTCTTCGATTCCTCGGGGTCGACTTTCAATTAATATTTTTGGAAATCCCATATAGATTATGATTTGGATCAGGTCGATTCTTTTTTGAATCTCTATACGCGCAATTCCCTCAACGCCAGAGGATGTTTTCATATTTTTTTGTACATAATTCTTGATATAATTTCTTATTTTTTGATCTTCTTGCAGACCCTCAGAATAATTTTTTGGTTGTGCGAACCAAAGGGAATGATGACCTTGGGTTGTACCAAGTCTGAAACCAATTGGATTTATTTTTTGTCCCATGTTCCCCCATTACTATTACTATACATATCAGAATACGACATAGTTGTATCTTTTTTTTTCCTTTTTGTTTTTTGTGACCACGTAATAGAGTCGGTATCTATATATCCACCTAAGGATATATCTTTCATTACAATAGTTATATGGCAGGTAGGTTTGTGTATGGCAAAACTACGCCCTCGAGCTCGAGGTTTTAATCTCTTCACGATAGTACCTTCATTTACTTCGGCTTTACTAATGACTAAATTTGCTTCATTCGAACCCATATTGAAACTAGCATTTGCTGCTGCAGAATACACTAATTTGAAAATGGGATAACATGCTCGATAAGGCATGAGTTCTAATATCATAAGTGTTTCTTCGTAGGAACGCCCACGAATTTGATCAATTACTCTTCGCGCTTTGTGAGCAGACATAGATATATGTTGACCTAAAGCGTATACTTCTGTTTTCATAGAGTTCGCCTCCTACTAATCAATTCCTACTAATCAATGATAAATATCTATATATATATATATTATTTTATTATAATAATATTATTTATTTTAATAATATATAAACAAATTTAACGACGAGACCTATTATCGCTTTTTGCATGTCCTCGGAAATTTAAAGTAGGTGCGAATTCTCCCAATTTGTGTCCTACCATACGATCCGTTATATAAATAGGTAAATGTTCCTTTCCATTATGGATTGCAATAGTATGGCCAACCATTATGGGTATAATGGTAGATGCCCGGGACCAGGTTATTATTATTTCTTTTTCTTCTTTTGTGTTAAGCTTATTTATTTTTTTTAATAAATTATTCGCTACAAAAGGATTTTTTTTTAGTGAACGTGT